AATTAAAGTACAATACAAAGATTTGAATTTAATAAATTAGTCGAAATTTCGTTTTTTCTTTTATTTCTCAGGAGTTAAAGAGTTGTCCAAGGAATCCGTTTGATTCAGAATCATGAGAGGTTAGGTGGATGTCCTAGAGGATAAATGGATTTCTTTTTGGATCTATATCACTCTATTTTTGTTAATGTCGTTTATTTTAGAATCTATGATGATAATGACTGATAAATTAGAAAATCGGACTTCTTCCTTCAATTGGTATTTTTGCTTATCTTCGTATCTTTAAAAAAAAACTATTGAACTTAGGAAAGTGTTTTACAAGCATATGTATAAAAAAAGAAAATAGTTTATTTAGCTCTTTCATGCCTACTATAACTAGTTATTTCGGTTTTCTACTAGCAACTTTAACTATAACCTCAGGTCTATTTATTGGTCTGAGCAAAATACGATTTATTTGAAATAAAATAAATTGCAGTATTCCATCTATTCTTCAGTTCATTAACGTGTCAATTTCGAATTCTTGGTTATTGAGATTTATGGGCAATATAGATTAATATTTAAGGATAGATATTACCTCTCTTTTTTTTTTTCTTTTCAAAAAAATTCAAATGATTGAAGTTTTTCTATTTGGAATCGTCTTAGGTCTAATTTCTATTACTTTGGCTGGATTATTTGTAACTGCCTATTTACAATACAGACGTGGTGATCAGTTGGACCTTTGATTAATTAACACCTTGTTAATTTGACCTCCTGTGGATTAAAGAAAGTAGGAGGTCAAATTCAGATTGCTGTTCTCTTTTTTCCGAAAAATTTTTGACTTACCAAAACAATAACAGAATCACGCTCTGTAGGATTTGAACCTACGACATTGGGTTTTGGAGACCCACGTTCTACCAAACTGAACTAAGAGCGCTTTTCTTATCACAAAAAATAAGACTGTACGGAAAAATATTCTTTTTTTTTGAACTCCACCATGTCTTCAATGCCTACGTTATCAATATTATCATATAAGATATATTATAAATTAAAGATTTAGGTATGTCCAATTTGAATTGATTTCAATTGACCCTTTGTTTGTTATTACTCAGAAGTGAAACAAAAAGAATAGGTAGGAAAAGAATAGGTAGGAAAAGAATAGGTAGGGATGACAGGATTTGAACCTGCGACATTTTGTACCCAAAACAAACGCGCTACCAAGCTGCGCTACATCCCTTTCAATTGGCCTACAATGTCATTGTAGAGAATCCCCGAATTGTTTTCTATATACGCATTTCATTTTCTTTATTGATTGAGATACCCAACTTATCTTGTCATTTCTTTATCTCATATCATATAACATATAATAATAATGAACTTCTAGACATGTGAAAAATAAAATAGAAAACTCGTCATAAATTTGGCAAATGCTTGGGCGGAAAGGGGTGTATTTTATTCTTTTAATTAATAATTAAAAAAAGAAAAGCAAAATCTTATCTATCAAATCCTTGGGGATTTCTAATTGAATTAGGAGTTTCGCGTACAAAACAAAAAAAAGTGGCCTTTAATCACATATAAACCGAATCATATATGTATTATCATTATGTATTACAATAAAAATTCTTTATTACAATTCTAATAAAGAAGGAGGATTTTAAATGCGAAATCTAAAAACATATCTATCCGCAGCACCAGTAATAAGTACCCTATGGTTCAGTTCTTTAGCAGGTCTGTTAATAGAGATCAATCGTTTTTTCCCGGATGCGTTGACATTCCCCTTTTTTTCATTCTAGTTATTAACACGGGGGGTGAGGAAGATTAGAGATACAATGAAATATCTGTGAATACTACCTCCCCTCTTTTTTTATTCGAATAAGTTCGAAAAGAAAAAGAATAAAAGTAAATTATCCCCTCAGTGAACCTCGTAACTTGGGGGCGGGCTTAAAGTAAATTACCTTCAATTAAATTAAGAGAACAGAAGTGCAAATGTGGTTTGGGCAACAGTATCATACAAGATGTTTAACTAAAATGCAAATATTGTACTGCAATTTGAATCGAAACTTCTAATGTAAATTAGACATGGACATGTATTTCGTCGTGTAGAAAAAAGTGCATTTAGTTAGTTGTACACTCCCTGCATTTCACTTTATTCACTTTATTCTATACATTCACTTAGATATACTTAGTATAATCTAATTTAAGATCGCTGTAGTACTTATTTTGACTATATTGGTTGCAACAAAATCTCTCATAATTTCGAGTTAGCCACTTCCATTTTTTTGTCCCTTTCTTCGTCGTTTCGGATCGGAAAATCAAAGAAAAGAGTTGAGTGAATAAAAAAACCAAACGGAGGTTCATCATGGCCAAGGGTAAAGATAAAGATGCCCGAGTACGGGTTATTTTGGAATGTAACAGTTGTCTTCGAAACAGCGTTAATAAGAAATCAACAGGCATTTCCAGATATATTACTCAAAAGAATCGACACAATACGCCCAGTCGATTGGAATTGAGAAAATTCTGTCCCTATTGTTACAAACATACAATTCATGGAGAGATAAAGGAATAGATGGAATCGATGTCACCTTTACAAATACAAAAGAAGAAGAAAAATGAAATATTAATATATCATATGTTAATACATATTTAAATATATATATAAATATAAACAATCAAAATTTGATTTCTTAATTCTAAATAATTATCATTAGCGGATCTGGTCGAACGAAATCGAATTTTCGAAATAAAAAAATAAGGGAGAAACAAACCATGGATAAATCCAAGCGACTTTTTCTTAAGCCCAAGCAGAAGCGGTCTTTTCGTAGGCGTTTGCCCCCGATCCAAACGGGGGATCGAATTGATTACACAAATGTAAGTTTCATTAGTCGATTTATTAGTGAACAAGGAAAAATATTATCTAGACGGGTGAATAGATTGACTTTAAAACAACAACGATTAATTACTCTTGCTATAAAACAAGCTCGTATTTTATCTTTATTACCCTTTCTTAATAATGAAAATTATGAAAGAAAATTGGAAAAAGGCAAATTGGTCTATAGGCCTGCCGATCTTAGAGCCAGAAATACAAAAAGAGCCAGAAATACAAAAAACCAATGGAATAAAGATACAAAAAATCAATCAAATACAAATTTCAATTCCAACTCAAACGGCAATTGAGGTTTTGTTCGAAAAATCCGAGAATCCAGATTTTATTGTCGTGGTGTAAAAAAAAACGAATTTTGGAAGAAGAAAAACTCTTTTTTTATTGAATGTTTTTGATCATATTATCATCATATTTTATCATACTCATTTCTATTCTACCTTCTCGGAATTCATTCTCCAACTCCAAGGAATTCTCTGGAAAATATTCCGAAGGATTCCTTCCAATCTCCTTATTTTAAGGATGTCATTAGAAATGATAGAAAGACAATTCTTATTTAATATAGCTATAGCTAGTTGTGCAAGGATTTTACGATTAAGAAAAGAAGCAACTGTCCTCTGTACAGCTTGTTTATTAATCTCCTATAACTATAGAATCCCGGATTTTCGGGAATTACTGCATTTATACGAGTGATCTACAAACGGCGCAAATTTCTTTTTTGTCTATCTCTATCCCGATGGGCCGAGACGAAAGCTCTCATTTTTTGGTGAATAATAGTTCGAGTAAGGTTTGAATGAGTCCCTCGAAAACCTGATGCGAAAAAACACATTTTTGTTCTACGCTTGTGAGCTATAAATCCTCGTCTAATTCGGGTCATTGAATAAACGAAATTTTGATGAATAATTCATTGAGTTCTTTTTTTTTTCAGTTATTTTATTCCCTTCCACTTTTCTAGAATAACAAAACAGATTCTTCCAATGTATAAAATAAGAATTCCAACAGCTTTTGCTACTCTAACCTTCCTAGCCACGATTTTTTCTTTTTTTTTTAGACATTTCGCCTCGAAATAAGAAATTGTATTAATACCTAGTATCAAACAAAAACATAACATAATATAATAAATAACAATAAGTAGTAAATAGAAATGGATAAAGAAATAGTGGGTTCCTTCGTTTCTATGGTTATTTCTTAAACGGTGAGGTCTTCCCTATACACCGGAGCCCTCTCTTTTTTTCCTTTAATAATCATTTAATCGATGCTATTGTTAACTTGTACAGTTCACACTTTTTTGGCTCTACCCAGAAATTATCCAGTAATAGATCTTTCACAACGAGATCTATCTATACAGTAACGGTATTTAATTATGAAGATTAGCTGATTAGCTGACCCTGTTAGTCCGTTCTTGCAAGAGTAGAGGCATAAATTTTCGGCCTTTTCCTAAGCTAAGATTTCCCCTGCTTAACGGCTAATCATTTGCTACCAATGGGGAATTCTTTCACAATTTAATTTGAAAATTGAGATGATTGAATTTTCACTAATAGAAACCATAAATTTGATACACAATAAAAGGATATGGTAGATCTTTTTTTTTTAGATAGTGTTTTAGATATTAGATAGTGAAGGGGTTTTTACCATTCTATCCTATTGATCGGTATTGATCGCGAATAGTGGAAAATTCGTTTCCTTTCTTTTGTTCCAATCCACAATCCGAACGAGTCGCACATACACCCGAGTACATATTCCTCGGCGCTGAGGACACCCTCTAAGAGCGGGGGTTTTGTTGACATTTCTGATTGGCTGTCTTGCCTTCCTAATAAGTTGTTTAACAGTTGGCATGATGAATCATATGCATAATGGGTTGGTTTAGGTCGCTCCTAACCGGATGATTATGCGGAGGATTAGGGATTATTTCTATATTAACATTCTATTCAAATTAATAGAATGTTAATATAAAATATGAAACAACCCCAACCACGATTTGTATGAAATTCCAGTTATTTTTTATGTAACTCCTACAAGATCAGCGTCCCCACGTTGCTACAAAATCAACAATTCCATGAACTTGGGCTTCTGTTGCTGACATAAAAGAATCGCTTTGCAGGTCTTTGAGTATGACCTCTAAAGGTTGAGCCGTTCTTTCTGCATAAATTTTGGCGATGTCTTCCTGAATGGTCATTAGTTCTTTCATTTCCCTCAAAAATTGGATGTTTTCGTTGTTGTCATCGTTATCGTTGTCGTCGTCGTTGTCGTCGTTGTCGTCGGCGTCGTCGTCGTCGTCCTCCTCCAAAAAAGAAGCATGGGGTTGATGTATCATTACCCCAGCGTGAGGGAATGCTACACGTTTGTTAGGCTTTCCCACGGCCAGGATAAAAGATGCCATTGAAGCGGCCAGTCCGACGCATATTGTTCGTATATCCGACTCCACAGCCTCCATAACATTATAAAGACTCATACCTGGGAGTATCCATCCCCCGGGAGAGTCTATATAAAGACAAAAATCTGTGATATCATTTTCTGCATCGAGATATAGAAAAAGGTTGATAAGTTGATTCGCTATCTCGCTATTAACGTCTTGAAACAAAAACAACTGTCTCTTTTTATAAAGTGCATTGTATAAGTCAACCCAAGTTGACTCTTCGTCTTCTTCGCGGTATTCGTATTCGGGACGGTCAAAGTCAACGTCAAAGTCAAAGGGTACTTTTGGAACACCAAGGGGCATTTTTTATAATGTAAAGCATAAAGCATTAAGTATTCGAGTTTCCTTTAATAGAGAGGTATCCTCATAAAAATGAATTTCTTGTCTTTTTGGTAGACAAATATGTCAACCCCAGCCAGAACCGAAATTTTTCTCTTCGCTATTTTCAGATTCTATTCTAACATAGAATCTATATATATGTCAACCCCAGAACCCAAATTCTTATGCGAATATCTAATCGGAAATCTTATATTTCTATAACTCATAGAATCGATTTTCTATGAGGTTTTGCCAGAGCACGACGCTGTCCAGAATCGAACTGCAATAACAGGGGAGACATAGACATATATATAAATAACTATCCTTTTATCTGTGTTGTGTATGTTTCATAAAGCCCCCTTCCGCGCTTCAATCGTATTATAACAACCTCTTAGAAAAAAAATATCTATATCTCTTCTGCGTGAACCCTCTTTTTTTTTAACTAAAACTAAAAAAAGAAATTCACGAAATAAGGCTAAGTGCTAAAAGAATCTACTTTAATATTGTTTCTGATTATTGGGTCTTTATTTTATCGAAGAGATCAAATCCGGATCACTTATTTTACTGGTATTGAATCCTATTGGAATATGTAAAACATGTAATATCATAAGATAATAATGGTAGAAATGGAATTCCCTTTTCTTTTGTTATTCTATACAAAACTTCATAAGTCTAACTTAATAAGTTAAGTGGAATTTTTCAATTCCTTTCTAGTTGTATTTGTTGGAAATTCCAATTTGAGTCTAAAATTCTCTTTATTCCCCTGTTCATATATATTTCATACATTCCATATTCATATATGGGTTAGATAAAATTTTATGTGATTCCGTAAACAGAATAGAAATTTCATTATTGCCAGATCGACCCATATAATGGGATGAAGAACGACTCAATAATGGAATTTTTTTGTCAATAAATGGGAAATTCAAAATGCTTAGAGATGGAAATGAGGGAATGTCTACAATACCTGGATTTAATCAGATACAATTTGAAGGATTTTGTAGGTTCATTGATCAGGGCTTAACAGAAGAACTTTCTAAGTTTCCAAAAATGGAAGATACAGATCAAGAAATTGAATTTCAATTATTTGTGGAAACATATCAATTAGTAGAACCTTTGATAAAAGAAAGAGATGCTGTATATGAATCACTTACATATTCTTCTGAATTATATGTATCCGCAGGATTAATTTGGAAAAGCAGTAGGGATATGCAAGAACAAACCATTTTTATTGGAAACATTCCTCTAATGAATTCCCTGGGAACCTCTATAGTAAATGGAATATACAGAATTGTGATTAATCAAATATTGCAAAGCCCCGGTATTTATTACCGGTCAGAATTGGACCATAATGGAATTTTGGTCTATATCGGCACAATAATATCAGATTGGGGAGGAAGAGTAGAATTAGAGATTGATAGAAAAGCAAGAATATGGGCTCGTGTGAGTAGGAAACAGAAAATATCTATTCTAGTTCTATCATCAGCTATGGGGTTGAATCTAAAAGAAATTCTAGAGAATGTGTGCTACCCTGAAATTTTCTTGTCTTTCCTTAATGATAAGGAGAAAAAAAAAATTGGGTCAAAAGAAAATGCTATTTTAGAGTTTTATCAACAATTTACTTGTGTAGGCGGAGATCCAGTATTTTCTGAATCCTTATGTGAAGAATTACAAAAGAAATTCTTTCAGCAAAGATGTGAATTAGGAAGGATTGGTCGACTAAATATGAACCAGAGACTAAATCTTCATATACCTCATAACAATACTTTTTTGTTACCGCGAGATATCTTGGCAGCTGCGGATCATTTGATTGGAATGAAATTTGGAATGGATACGCTTAACGACATGAATCATTTAAAAAATAAACGTATTCGTTCGGTAGCGGATCTATTACAAGATCAATTCGGATTGGCTC